AATTGAAATACATGTTCTACCGTTTGTAACTTGCTATCCTCTTGCCTAGCAGGCTTTGATTGACCTCCGTGGAAAGGACGATTCATTCCATTCGGATCGACATGAGAGTCCAACTACATTGCATTGCCAGAATCCGTGTTGTATATGTATATTTGAATTTCGTTGACTTCAAGGCTTCTCTCATCGTACAATCCTCTTCCCGACGAGCCCCCCTTCTCCTCGGTCCACAGAGATTAAATGTAGGGCTGGCGCCAACAGTTCATCACGGAAGAAGGGACTCACTGAGCCGGGATCACTAACTAATACGAATCTAATAGAATATACTAATCTAATCTCAACGAAAAGAAGACTTCGGTAAAAAAAGATGATAGAATGAAGTTCCTGTTCTGGTTTCACTAAGGGACAGACTAGCGGAATAAACGCGATGGGGAATAACAGCAGTGGGACTTCTTATTTGACTTGTTTTACTTGAAGCGGGTGCCATGGATGTCTTTAAAGGAGCTGCTTTGTTGCCACCTCTTCGAACAAGTGAAGAAAAGCTGAATATGATCTTTGTTCTACCGCTTTAGAGCGTCATGCCCCCAATCGTCTGCAATATAGCCGCCTATAAGATCTTAAGTGCCTCACGTCGACTGAAAGCCTGGATTGGATCAATATCATATCACACAGGCGCAACCTGGCACCTAAGCATCACGTTCCTTTAGACAGAGACCCTAAAGCTCATAGGCTATCATAGGCTATCATAGTACTGCCAGCATGGTTACATCTAACTGCCTACTGGGCAAGCTTCAATCACCTGATTTGGCACCAGCCAAAGGAGTAGGAGCAGCAGCTGGGGAACCATCCATGGGAGTAAGAATAGCAGCAGAAGTATACGTAGGAGCGGGGGCAATGAAATGAATCCAGCTCTGGTAACAAAGCAGTAGGCAAGCATGGCATGGGGACCAAAAATCCCTCTATCCTTGATACAAAAACACACAGAAAAGTCCCGGAGGGGGGAAACTAACAATTTATCGTTCTATTGGATCGTTGACTGAGATTGGTTCACTCCGTCCTGCCTTGAACACTGACTCCTATTCATTCTATCAACACTGGCTCGTGAGCAACTTACTAGAATAAGTTCGATTTTCTTCCTTAGCTTCGCCCTGCTGCTTCTTTGGCTTCAACCAGTCGGTCTGCTCACAAAATCCTGCAATGACGAGGAGAGATCTGGAGCAAGCGTAGGCTCGAAAGCCGTAGCGCGCTAGTGCGCTCTCCGTTTTCTCGCTGGACCTGGACGATGTGAAGAAAGATTGAAAAGGAAAAAGGTGGGCGGGAGAAGGAAAAGTAAGACAGTGGTGACAAGGATGGCTCAGGTCAGTCTTCCACCATCAGGCGCTTGCGAAGAAAGGAAGTGGAAAGTCATGATTGGAGCCAATCCTTCTTCTTTTCGTTCTAGTGTGAGAGAATGTGGTGAGAAGAAAGGATAGACTGTCCTTCCGATCAATCTACTTTGCTTTGATCACCAGTAATGGGATTCAAGAGTGCAGTCAACCCCGCGTTCCCTAAGTTCATACTCTTGCCCGGCTGATGAATTTCCCAAGAAGGAAAGAAAAAGCAAAAGACAGAAAAAAGAAGCAAACAAAACAAAGACTCACTTCAGCTTCGCCCTTTGGAGCAAACCAAGCAAGGCAAGCTGCTACAATGAATGAATAATCTCAGTTTACATCGGCCGGTGGAAGAAAAAGAAAATTCAAAGCTGGAATCTGAGAAGACAAGACCCCGCGTTGAGGTCTTGCCAACGAACGCCCTTCCCACCCACTCTTTTCCTTTGAAGATCCCCTGGTGAAACTATTACTTATGCTGGTATTGGCTCCTCTCCCTCATCGATATCCGATAGCGATCACTCGAAGGGCTACAAACTATATGAATGAAGGCAATCCTTCAAAGCCAATCCCCAGGGAAAATCTCTCATGCAGGAGAGAAGAAGCATCTTTCTCATAAACTAGGAGTGAATCTATCACAAAGAGCAGAGGGAGTTTATCTCGACAGCGTATTATTCCACTTATCTTCTAGTCAACCTATTAGTAGCTCCTAGCCTTCCTCTAGTTCAAGAGTGAAGGGGCGTAGTGAAAGAAAGTTTGTGGGGAAAAATAGAACTCAAAGATATTCCACCCAGCAAGCGTAGGCTCGAAAGCCGTAGCGCGCTAGTGCGCTCTCCGTTTTCTCGCTTGTAACGACTGAACGAGCCCAGCCTTTCCCTTCGCCCTACCAGCTTTCGTGTAACCAGACCTCTTTCCTTGCGAGCCATATCTCTGCTTTGCCCGCTACTGGACCCGTCCCTATTCTTTCGAGAAAGCCTCCTCTATCCATATTCTTTCATTCCGCTTATCACTGACGAACGACTCCAACGCACCACCACAGTTGCTCCTTTCTATTAAAGAATGCTTATGATTTGATCATATCAGATGGTCCTACAGCCGAACGAAGTAGCTCTCCCAGAGAGTTTTTTACTGTCTGGTGCTGGTGATCCACTTTTGATTTTGAGTATCTTTATTTTATCAAAGCCTCGAATTCTTTTGAATAACATACTGAAACCCTGAGTGGGTCCCCTATTTGATTGAAGATTCACTTAAGACTTTGCGTTCTATTCTTAGCCCCGCTTCTTACCGTCAAAGTTGTCTTTGAGAAGAGAAGGAGACGCTGCGAGCACCGAATCAGAGGTTCTTTCATCCGACGATATTACATATCTCCAAGCGGGACTCTCTTTTTCTTTCGAATCCCTATTGAATCGGGCTAGGACAGATTAAGAAGGGAATGGGACCCCCGCCAATGGCATATGAGATGTGGATGATGGAGCTGGTTCGCGTAACTGCGAGACGATTAGGTTCGTCCGTGACGCTTCTGGGCGGTGTCCCGGATCAAAACGAGCAGAGGATGATCAAATCCGCTACGCCCTACTTTCGACCTCTTTCCAGCGCCTTTTGCAGATAGATAAACTTCTGGTCTTGCCTAGGTTTATGGAAGAAAGGTTGATTCTTTGAATCCGATGGTTACCACTGCTATCGTCAAGCTTGGGCATGGTGCAACAAGAAGAAAATTAGCAGACTATGAAAAAGAATTTGTTCTCATCTACGTTTGTCTCAATCATGGGCGGTTGAAGAGAGTTCTTCCGATCCGATCATTGCGTAAGCCGAGAGTGAAAGAGATGAGGAGGGGATTGTGTTACTGGTGTGATGAGAAGTATACCTTTGGTCATAAGTGCAAGAGCTCTCAATTGTATATGTTAATGATTCAAAACGATGGCAGGGACAAGGAGGAGGATGAAGTGAAGATTTCATTGATTGCAGTGTTGCAAAAAGAGTAGGGTAGGGTGCAGACTCCAACAGACAAAGGCCGTTAAGGTGGAAAAGGCTAATGGAGATTTACTGGAAGTCAATGCTTGGTGCAAAGGGTTGTGTTGGACAGCACAGGGTTGAGAATTGACCACTGATTTCATGGTAATGCCTTTGGGAGAATATGGGGCGGTCTTGGGCATCCAATGGCTGTCAACCTTGGGGCCAATCACATGGGATTTCCAACGATTAACAATGGTAAAACCAACCCTATTGAAGGAGGAAATTCGAAAATTACTGAAGAAATTAGATAGCCAATCTGTGGTTTTGTCATACAATAAGATCAAATTTGTTTGGACTCGTTAGGTTTGGCCCATTACCTTTTTTGAGGCCGAACGTGTACACCTTTTGTTATGAAGATGTGATCTTATCCACCGATGGGTTAAGTTCTAAGCCCACTATCCGTGACGGGTCCCATCTTGTGTCGGGTTAAGGCTCCACCTCATGTTGGGTTAGTCTTTCCCAATTTCTTCTTTTATTTTAGGGCTTTGCTTGGCATTGGGCTTTAGTTAAGCCTACATCTTTATTTGATTTGGTCTGAAAGAAATAGACGCATTTTCATTCAGGCAACAAGCAAAACCCCATCGATATGTCTTTCTTTGATGGTTCATGTAGGCTTGGGTCTTTCATTCGGGCCCTATTGGGGCACCCTGTGGGCCAATGCGTATAAGCTTGGGCTTTCTTAACGTGGCTCATTTGACGACTCAGTACATGGATGTCACGAGTCCATTGGCATAGAATATGGAATCTTTTCTACGTAAGCTGGTTGTACTTTCTTTGTTACAATGTGATTCGGGTATATTATGTGTGCTCCGCAAGGTAGCCAGAGCCAGCCAGGTTTTCATTAAACAGGCATGAAAGTCTGAAACTGCAGAAAAGTAGTGCGGAGAACTAGCCAGAAGTGTGCCTGCCATCAAATTCGGTGACGCATGGCGGGATTACTATACCACTCTATAAATGGAGGCTCAATCAGTGTCTTCTTCATCCCCAAAGAAATTTCGTAATAGCACGTATAGCTATGGATGCTGCAAACAGGCTTCCTGCAATTGCTGCCGAAATGGAGCAACTGCAAAATGAAATGAAAGAGCACCTTCAAGTGCTAAACTACCTTTTGAGAAGTGTTAGAACAATGGATCCTGCAAGGAAAGAAGCGCGCATTCGCGCTACCAGAGAGCGCATAGAGGGTTTGGAGGAGAGGCAGCAAGCGCTGCGGGCGGAGCAGGAAGCCCTAATTGTGGGTGTTGCCACCCACGGTCACCGGGGAGACTAGAATAGAAGAGTCCGTCGACTCTTTTTAGTTTGATAAGGTTTCAATTCAACAATAAGTGTCTGTAGACGCAAAGTAGTGTGTTTCTTCTTTTGGTGGAGATCTACTCCGTGGAGATAGACTCCTATTTATGCTAACTATCTTTGTTTGGTTTGATTTTGAATGTTTGCATGTATGGGAACCCTAGTAGAAAATGTTGACTACTTATGCTTTTAGAATAATAAAGACTTTTTCGTAGAAATGTGCTGAAAATCAAGTTCTTTCCTTTTTTTCTTTCTATAGTGGAGATAGTAGCACGTAATTACAGACATATTATTAAAGTGGTAAGAACGGGTTTCGTTCTAGTGCCCGAAAAGAATATTCCAAAGCTTTTCCGTTACAGAACCGTACGTGAGATTTTCATCTCATACGGCTCCTCCCTTATGTGCATAATGAAAAGCAAATAATATATATAATATAATAAAGAATAAGCTTTCAATATTATAATTCTAAATTGAGTGGTAGTGGGGCTAGTGTTTTGACAAGAAATCTCTAGCCTGCGAAAGCTCTTTTTATTTTTTTAGTATCAAGCTGTTGATACTATATATATCAAACTAGATATATAAAAAAGGTAACTCCAAAAATTTCTTTGTCCCCAACGCCCATGAATTTCAAGGAATTAAGAACTTCAACAGTCTTCTATGGGGTATCCAAAGTACGAACGAGATGGATTTTGTTGTACCAACCATTCTTGTTAATCCCGATCCCGATAAGGAAAGGGGGTAATTTCTAACAAAGTTTTCGTTTTTTTTAATTCCTTGGCGTAGTGCTTTTTCCCCTATGCCGCCTATTGGTACTAGTGGAGTAGAGTTGGCCTACAATAAAGAATCCATAGGTGTAACCTTTCGCTCAATACTAAAATCTACAATTGAAGCATTGACGGCTGCATTAATCGGGAATACACGACAGAAGGAATTGGTTTATTTACAAACCTCATCTCTGCCCTTCGAAACAAACTAGAAACCAGGGCTGAATCCTCTTCTAAGGAAGGAAGAAGGAGAATAAAGAAAAGAAGGACATTAATGCTTTATGAAAGCAATCTGTACGAGGCCTCACTTTAACAGAATCAGGATAATCTACTGATACAGGTAGGTGATTTGGTATATAACCTTTGGAAGAGCAGAGGGAAAAAACTCCTTTGCCAAAGACTAACAGAATATGAATTGTCTTCTTCTGAATCAGGGGAAACCCTTCTGACTTGTTTTCATTCGAGAGAACAGAGTGAATCATAAAAGGGTTGAATCAGACTTTATTTCCGTACGCAAGCCATGGAAGGACATCTACTGTACTACCAGATCTCCATAAGAAGAAGATCCCCTTTCATTCCCATTCCATTGAACCGCTTAGGTGGTATAAGACTAGACTAAGAATCTTGAGCTTGAGTGAGAACTTCAATCTTCTTGGAGACACGGTAGGCCTTGTCATCTGATTGATCTCTTTCCATAACAGCTTTGAGAAGAGAAGACATGAAGTGAAGGTAGGGTGTTGAGGGTTCTACCAAGGCCATGCATCTTAAGAGTTAAGGTACTATGCCTAAGTACTCGGGCTATATGAGTGACGGTCAGACCCTGTGTTTAGTCTCAAATGAAAATCGAAACATTCTACTCGCTTCCTGGTCGAAGAAAAAAGTAGAGACAGACCTTGTTACCTGATGGGTAACGTGCTAGTCCTTATTAGCTTGCCTATATTAGAGAGATCCCACTTCTTCCTATAGCTTTAACAAGCTATAAATCGATCTTGTTTACTCGCTACTTGATCTCTTTTTTCATATAATGTAATATTACATAAAAAATAGCTTTTCGTAGATGCATATTAGCTAGCTAGGAATCTATTAGAAGCATAAGCTGTCCGTTCAATCTAAAATACTAAAATAATGAAATAATAATAAATAGGGTTGAGTAGTGGTAGAGAAGCTAGATGAGAAGCCAGAATGAGCATTCGATCTGATCTTACCTGCATGTAAAGGATAGCTGGGAAGACGAAGCGAGAGAGTGAAAGACCATCGGATGGATCTCTCTGGGGACTGTGAAAGATTTGATAGGAAGTCTATCTTTTCGGGAAGCAGGCGCTATGAAACGAGATGGGATGTTCTAGAGAATATAGGAAGCTTATGTGCAGGTAAGTGAAATACCTGGTTGTCGAGTCATTCAGCGAATGTATGATTCCTAGTTCGATCCAAAAGGTATAAATTCCTTAGAAACGACTGGGAGCTCTAGCCCATTTCTATTTCCAGGGGACTATCGAGAAAGTGAAATCTCTGACTTATTAAGCCGAAAGAAAGCCCTGTTCAGCGAGACTGAGAGAAAGGAGGCCATCTTCTCTATGCCAGGTTTCGAAGACTCCAGGCCCTGACCTGATGGGCTGCCGACTTAATTTGACTTTGTTTTCTGGGAAGTGAAGGGGATGTAATTTTTGCTTTCAATTCTTTCTTTGAGCGCAAGGGTGGTTAATTTGAAGAAGAAAGGAGCGAAAGCCACTCGACTGATAAGTGTTGGTTATTTATATCAATACTGAACTTTTATTGGTTATTTATATCAATACTTAACAAGTATTGGTTATTTATATCTTTACTTAACAAGTGAAGGAACGACCTTTTGCGCCAGTACTTTTGTGAGACTGGTACTTGGCGGCTTACGAGCAACATACAGACGCTTTGGTTTCCTTCACTCCCTCGCTCTTTTTTCAAGGCCCTTTCTATTCTCTTTCGTCTATGGTTCTGACATAAGAAGACTGAACGCCCAGCTTCGCAGAGCAGCTCTCTCCCCAGCCCACAGCATAGTGTGGAATCTGGATCGTTTCATTGAGCACTTGTCTTTTAGATATATAGAAAGCTGTTCCCGAGCCAGGTTCCCTGGATCCACGTGCTCCTAGTCGGGCCTAAATGGATGAATGAAAAAGCACGCTCGGGTAGACTTCTTCAGCTCTTGCTCCGCCTATCCTCCTACTTATTATTCGGGGGGTCATAGAAAGATACGAACTGCCTACAACAATTAATTAAAGAAATTGAAACTATAAACGAAAATGAAAGCTGCTTGCCCTCACTAATAAAAAACAACAATCCCTCCGAATCTCTTACCTACTTTTATTCAGATCTTCGGTATACTTCAATACTTCACAAGCACAGGAAAGGATATTCTTTCAAAACCGGTTTCCCGCCTATTTGAACTCAATTGCCTATCCTTTATAGAGGAGGGAGAGTACTGACGCAGTAGCTTCCAACACATTGACCCCCTCAAGTGCCAGATATGAATGTTTTATGAATTTAATACGGGACTACTTACTTACCTAAAGTTCACTTCTGACTTACTTTTGAAGTTGACTGAAGGAACTGACCTAAGCATAGCTCTCTCTCTCAAATACAAATGCCTAAAAAGGGATGAAAGGGATAAGTGGTGGAAAAATGCGTCAGCCTTTCATTTCTCTTTGTTGGCCTTTGCTTTGTCCTACTTATAGTATCCGTCTTCCAGCCTATCGAAACTCGTGTTTTTATTAACCAAAAAGACATGAACTTTGTTGGCACTAAAAAAAGAATATTCAATCCACTAGTGCAACTGAAAGAATTTTCTCTTCTGAACCGGAACAAGAAAGAGTTCTTAACCACTGCTTGTGAACAGCTCTCTTCAACTGAAGGCGCATTTACTCTTCAAAATGAAAAGAAAAAAGTGACGTCTCTCTCAGGTCCAGTTTCGATTTCGAACTAAAAAACTATTTTTGTTGTAAGCCGGAAGAGAAATATTCATCAAACCCAATTTCCTGTCTTAAGAACAAAACTCAAAAGAGAAAAGAGGACTAAAAGAGATCTAACTTTCGACGATTGAACTGCACTTTTCTATCCAGATTGGAACTGGACTTGAACGTCTTTGGATCCTGCTTAGGGCCGGCTTTCACTCCAAAAGAAAAAGAATATCAGGAACGTCGACTTGCACTTGCATTATCGAATTTCACTTGGAGCAATCCTGGCTCCTGGCTCATATTCGCATATGCCACTCAAAAGAATAAGACGTTCAACTCCCTAAAACAAAATACGTATAATTGATAAAGTCATCATATCCGTGCCTTGGGTAAATGCTTACCTTCGGGAGAATCTTACCGAACGAGTTTCAAACAAACCTGTCCTCTTCGCCTCCCAAGATATGACGGGAAAAGGGCCTTCCCGGGGAAGAAAGAATCTGCTTTTCAAAAATTTAGTCATCTATGAAGCCTTTGAAAAAAAAAGCTTTGGAGATAGGATCACACTCGAGAAATAGTCTACTTCAAGGCTGCAGGTGGGCACCACTATTCTGAATGTCAAGGCGGAATTCCGGTTTGTTTTCGAAGGTGATCAAAAAGATTCGACGAAAACCGGGCATACATTCGAGAGAGAGAAGGATTAGTTCGTGTCTGGGTCTTAGTTTCGTAAGGACGAAATCGGAAGCTCCGGTCAGAGCTGTCTAACCTCTGTTGTGTTGCTATAACCTAGTCTTATTCACTCTTACCTCCCTGCTTGCTCTCCTTTCTTTTATGAGAATACTTGCCGCCTCTGCTCTCGTTCGGGCCCCGGGAATCCCTAGCTTTTGGCTACGGTCTTTATTTACCTTTTTGCGCTCTCCTCTCAAAACTACTAATTTACAAAAACTACTGGAACGGCACGACACGACAGCAATACCACGACAGATAGAAAAACCGACAAGAGAGAGCAAGACTGACCTACCCAAGAAAGAGAAGGCAAGAGTGACTTCCCCCTATCACAACAAGGCCGGAAGAAAGTTTTTCTTTCCCACGGCCTTATTTACCAAGCTCGAGACTAGAAGAGCATTTGTTTCATTTAAGATATCGCTTATAATAAGGATGAAGTCTCATTCATATAGTATGAATATAGTAATGTCCTTAGCTTGCGCCCTTTTTGAGACTAAGACAGGTTTGGAATCCTGTCCTATCACCTTTATCAAATCCCTAGCTCTCTTCCTTAGTGCAACTGTCCTATTCCTACCATGGGAATCTCTATCTTTCTTTCTTGTGTCATATCTATAGTTTCGGATATCAAACCGGACGGTATCGTATATGAAGAAAGAGATTGTTGACGTTAGTAGACTAATCTATTCATTGGTAGGGCATTTCTTCCTGTGACCGCCTTTCCTACCAAAAACCCCGGTTCAAAAGTGGAGGCGTTTAGGAAACCCCGTATTTTTCGCTTAAAAAAGAGTGATTTAAGCAATCCACATAGGCAGGGGGGGATACAGACAGAACCTACTCTTTCGATCGATGACCTCCCAGGGGAATAACAAAACCAGACTTGAAACGGGATCCAGCAGAAAGGCGCCCTAGGATCAGCTCGACATAGAGGAGACAAGCTACCTGGGGCGGGACTATCTTCGTATTGGGGAGGAGGTCCGTACGATAACCTCGTAGCCTACCCTTTATTAAGAGATCCCCGGGCTTGGGGGCACCTTTTCGCAACGTCGAAGTCAACAGAAGGCGCATCCATATCGTTGTATATACTTTCAAACCCAACCACGACTTTCACTCAGGAATTCGCTACTCGGACACCAGCTTGTACCCCCCAAAAACCCTGTTTCAACCTCCCAGAAGCCCCCGATTCCTGTCTAAAACACGAGAGAACCTTGCCTTGTGGGTAAACCTTCGGACAGGCCTCACTCTAGTTAGGCCTCTTCTAGGGGATCGTATCTAGTAGAGTAATCAGACGATTCTTGATGACTATTATATTATTAATTCCACGTGCAAACCCGTGTACTCTCCCGGTGCTTTCCTTTCGGGTTGGACCAAGATATTCTTCCCCACGGGATTGAATTTGTTCCAGTCAAGAAGGGGTGTGTTTTGGGGTGCTTCTAGTTCGTTAAGGAATTCATAACCCCTCGATTGAAGACGAGAGGCAGTCCTGTTCTAAGGTCGGCCCGCTCTTATCCTAGTAGCCGCATCATCTCTTCCCTATTAACGCTTGTAAGCAGGGTCTTTTCTCTCTTTCTTTATCCAGCTATCAGCAGTTCAGACGCAGCTGACGTGAGCTTCTATCAACTTCACAGTTTTCTCTTTAGTGCTATACTCGCTTTCCTTCTATTAATTAGTAAATGGGCGAGGTAGGGGGGGCCCGTCCTCATTCCTATCATAGTCATAGCAGTGAGCCGGGCAAACAACTCTTCACTCTGACGGTTCCCCTCTTCCTGTTGTCAGTTGGGAGTAAGAAAAAGCAGGAAAAACAGTCCATTTTGAGGTCTCATAATCAAGGTGAAACAGAAAATGCTATTGAAGAAGGGAAATTCGCATTGACAAAGCAACTTTCTCTCCCCAATGCGAAGTTTGGGAGTGATGTTGAGTAGCAGTCATCTTTGACCTGGACGGCTACCCAGATTCTTAAGCTATAAGTCCCCCCTCGCTTCTCGTACCCGAACGTCAGACACGATCGAAGGAATGATCATAGCAACCTATCTGCCTACTCGATCTGTCTCATCAAGTTTGAGGCGGGGACGGAGACCTACCCTGCAACATCGAAATGAGCTTGACGGGCCCCCCCTACTAACGAGAACTATCGACTTCACTAGCAGTCGGATAGGAAGCTGTGATCAACCAACTGCTCGCTAAATCCAGGCAAATGGGAAGTGAACGGAACTCAAACGAATGCAAGATAAGTTGCTCGTAGGCGGGCACCCCGTATGTGCCCGGTCTACAACTCTTGGGGAGGGACCTCCGCCTCAACCGAGCTACAGCTAGAGCATGCGAGCTTGTTCCATTCTACACCCATTCGGGATTGGAGCCACTGAACATCAACCCCATCCTGCCAAAGAAAAGAAAGTCAATCTTGTCACCAGTTTAGAGCTTTCTGAGGAGAGATGGCGCTAACAAAGTAGTTCATTCGATGTTAGATCGTGACTTATGATTTTTCGATCTCAACAGCTGGTGTGAGACAAAAAGAAAAAGGAGCCTTCTTTTGATTCAACCGATTGCGAATCAACAACTGTGACACTAGACAAGCAAGGCAATCAACCGGATCGGGGAAGAGAACTCACTTTGTCGAGTTCGGTCTGGTTCGAGTTCAGAAGGTTATAAAATATCTAGGCCGAAGGTTGCAGCATTTTTTGGGGTCTGATTCAAGCTCAGAGGAAGGCGAAGGGGAGGAGAAAGCCTCTGTTATTAGCTTTTGCTTTTGCGTCCGTGCTCGCGCATTCATTTACTAGAAAGTGAGCCTCTTTAGCTTGAGCACGATCTGCTGCGGATGAATGGAGGGTTCTTGCTGCTTTAGGCCCTTTTATTGAAGTCTTTTATGATGGCATTAGATGCTTCAAACGAAGGATTTGGATAGAGGAAACTTGTCATAGAATTGATGTTTCGATTGAGGCTATAAAGATTGAATCAGTGAAGGGGTAGCCTGGTCAACCAGGCAAGACGGAAGAACTTCCTATATGACAGGATCGGCAAGCCAAGAAAAGCGAGAAGGAGCGAAAGATGAATCTTACTCTCTCAAATCAATTCCGATTGAATCGACATCTGAGATTCTTTAAAAAAAAAATACCTTATACTCCTATTTCATTTAGGAACTTCACTTCTGGAGGAAGGGAAGCAGTAGGACTAGGGGTAGGAGGCACTTTTGAAATTCAAGTAGCAGTCGTAATAGCAATAGGAGTAGCAGGGGAAGTATAGGAAGCATCAAATTGAACATTAGAAGGGGCTTTGGCACGTCGAGGAAGAGAATAAGCTCTTTGCGGGAGGGCGGTTAGCAAGAAGGTTTTTGAATCAATAAAGGAAGAATGCGCTCCTATTGAATCCGCTATTGGGAATAGAAGGGGAATGAAGGTAAACGTCAGTTTGCTTAAGCACGAGATTCGACAGTTGTGATTCCGCTTTCATGTCTTGGATTGAGCTTTCACTCCTGCCTTTACACGAGCAAGTTTACTTAGTCTAGTCGACCAGCAGTAGAGGAAGGGAAGGCTTGACACTACGAATGGGGTAGTTTACTAAGTCAAGAGGTGACTAGCGCTGTTAGCAAGTGAATCTGAAGCAGTAGCAATAGGACCAAGGGCGCGCTTTAACTCAAGGGTACACTTTTCTCCATCCAGGAGTTTCCTTTCGAAGGCCTTTTAAGAACCTACCCTTGATCCACTGGATATGACACAACTTAGCCTCTGTTCAATTGATATCAAAAGATGGATTCCGTTCAAAAAGAATATGCGTCAGATCACTTTTCCTCTCTTCTCTCTGTAAAGAGGTAGGCAAACCTGAGTTTAGAGCCACCTCTATTCGGGATGTCGGAACACCTACCGAATCCTAAACTGACTTCGGAACAGGTTCGAGAGCTTCGATCGAAAGCCTTTCCTATCTAGTGTCAGCTGATCCTTCAGCGTCTGCACCAACTAAATCGGAAGCTTCATTCGAAAGACGAGAGTAGGCTCGAGGGGGATCAAAAGACGGATTCTCGGTCCCCTAAAATTAGAAAGCTGGTTAGACTGCAATGTATGCCTATGGAAAGAAAGAAAAGTCACGAAAAACGATCCATATGATCATAATAAAGAATTGCCTATACGTCTTTTAAAACAAGAATGTTGCTGGCTCAGGATCCCAAGCGAAAAAGCTTTCTCTCTCCCAATCAACGATGATTTCAGTAGCGCGAACTATAGGTAGCGCGAACTATAGTAACAAGGCTGACGCCAACCTAGTGGAGTAAGTGGAGGACGTTGATAGACGATTTGGTCTACTACCTCGGCTGGATCTATTGGGAATGGAATTCTTTTTTCGTCTTTCACGGATTAGCCTATCGAGCCCCTCCTATCGTAAGCAAGTCTTTGAAGGTCGACCGTGATCAAGAGAGTTGCAAAGAAATGATGAACTAAAGTAAAGGAGCCAAAGAGCAGTAGCGCGCCGAACAGGCGACCCTATACCGAAGTCTCCACCTCGCCTATGGATTGAACCTCTTCTCCCGTCGATGGTATGAGTGAGTGAGTGTAGTGGTGCGAGCATCACTCTGAAATGGAATATTCTCAAAAGAATGAAGCTAGAGAATTGCGTAGATAGTGGTGAACTCTTCTTCTAGCAGCCCTTTCTCCTCTACCGAAGGAAGGAACTCGGCTTGGAAGCAAGTCGGTCAATCTCGTAAGTAGACTTTCCTTGACCTGTACAGCTAGTAGGCGGATAAATTCACTCGTGAAATAAAAAAAGAGCGTAATATCGAGGGAAGGAGGTCAAGCAGGGCTTCTTCCACCTTGGGGAGTTCTTTTGAAGCTATGTCCGCTAACGAAGTTGGGGAGCTTGGCCAGTCTCTCTATCGCCCAGACCTTCGAAAGAAAAAAGAAGGAAAGCACCCATCTCAAGTGCCGGGGTTCCTCTTCTCATTCGCCATTCGTGATGGTTCGTGGAAATGTCATAACATGCGTAGGCGGACTAGCCCAAATGGGAAGTCTAATCTTCTTTCTGCTTGCTTCGTCGTTCTGAAAGAATCTTGTGTTACACGCGCTTCTGGACAGAAATTCTTTATCAATACCAATCTTGGCTTAAAGCTCTGCTCCCTTCGAGATAGGACTCAGTGGCCTCTTCAATGGTGCTACTTATGCTTATAGTTTCGGTCAGAAGATTGCACCTTTTGACCCAAGGAAGACGACCACATCCTTCTCTTTCACCTGCCTGGGCAAAGCATTTGAAATAATTATTTCAATCTGGATTTGTTTCAGGCTTTACATATCCATTTCAATTAGAATCTGACCACCCACTGACTCCCCTTTTCCTTTCGCTCGTGATCGAGCCACCCGAGGCTTTTCGACTGCTTAAATTCGTCATTCTAAGAAATTCATATCCATTTCTCACGATCAGCTTCGGGAAGTTCTTTTCTATTTCTTATTCTATTTATGGTTTGCAATTACCTTGGCATAGAGTGAGGGCTTGAGCACTTGCTGAAGTGCCGGTTCTTCCAAGATTCCTTTGCATTTCTCGTGGACGAACTACTTTCTTTTAGTTTTAGCTTTGACTTCACACTTCTCCATATTTAGTTTCTACTAATAGGTAGGCTACTCTAATCTTCCAGGATCACTTTTTTAGTTCCATCATTTGATTTGCTTTTGTTTCCTCGTCGAGACAAAGCATAATAATAAGCAATGGAGATCCATGAAGCCATGATCGAGTTTGCACCTGATTCATACAGAAGGACGATAGCCTTTAGTACAAATTCCTTATAGTAAGTGAATTATGACCCGACTTTCACCTCCGAAGAGGGAAGGGGCTTCCTGTTGATGTCAAACTCTTCCTCGAGAAGGTAACATGAAACCAATTCGATCTACAAACTAGGACAGGAGGTCCGCTACGAATTAGACCATGACCAGGTATTTTGGGTTTTGTTCCGTAAATAAGGCTTACTAGCCCAGATCCGGGTAGCCTGAGAGAAGGAGTTAGCTTAGCCCAAGATTCTATGGGGAAGCTAACTTGCGTATACTATATAAAGTACTAGCACGAATGAAAATGAAATGTTTAGTTCCTGGTTTTGGTCAGAGAGGGCTTTCAACCTAGAATTCCTGGGCAAAGCATTTTCTTTTACAAAGAGTTTCAAACCGCGCAGATAAAGCATCCGATTCAGCACCCGGCGAAGCAGACGCAAGAGCTGCTACTAGAGAATCCGCAGACGCAGCCGAACAATGGCAGTCGATACCACAGGAGAATCCAAAAAATCCATATCATAGGAAAGCAGAATAATCAAAGCTCTATCCTTCAATAAGACATCATTCCAGGGAAAGAAAAAAGTCACTCTAAGTCAGCTCCAGAAAGAATTCCATGAGCCGTTAGGACAGCAGCCCTCCATGCATCAACCTTCAATCACCTCTTAAGCGTTGGCGATCATCTCAGTCATTGTCATGAATCCGCTGTTGAATATGCCTCGGGAGAAAAAGAAGGGAGTACGAAAGAAAGACCAGGCGATAAAGAATAAAGAAGGCTATGGGGAAAGATCCCAGACCTGGCTCGCTCCAGGCAGATTCCATTCTTTCTCCCCCAGACCCGGCATAAGAGAAGGGCTGACGCTTTGAAAGAGATGCGGATGAAAGTGATCCCCCAATCAAAGCTCGGTACCAAGGGCTAACGCGTTCAGTTCAAGCACTTTGCTTTGAATCACAAACAGATATTATCTCAATTCGGCATTCCCGATCTTCTATCTTTCCTGCAGGCATGGAAATCCAACTGGAATGAGACCTTCCTTCAGATTATGAGATGCCGAGAACCTGGTCTTCTTGTTCACGCCTCAGCTGCTAAAGAAATAGATCTTCTTCCCCGAAAGCCTATAAGGAAGAATTCTTAACTAAGCCAAAAGAAAAGGCGTCACTTATGGATTAACTTCTTTGTGAGTGAATACCGAGCCGAAAGGCCCAGCTCTGACTTATTGATTTGATGCCGAGAATCCGATCTGCAGATGAAGCAGAAGCAGGCAAAAAGCACAAGGCCAGCGAGGAATTTTCCATACTAGATCGACTCTTAATTACCGAATTGACTCTTCACTCTGTTCATGGTTGGCTGTAAACTTTTATTTCTTTATATAAGTGAGACAAAATGGTACCTTATCATCTTGGGTAGAACTCGTAAAGAGGAAAGGTTGATAGAATGTACAGGCTTGACTTAAGTGCTTCATTAAGTAGAATACCAAACAGTCTTCTTTTAGATAAGATTAAGCCTTTAGTTGGAGATGGAAAAATTTAGAAACTAATTTCATCTTTTCTTTTTCTCCCTATCATTGATGAACAAAGTAATGATAGGTCTGATATAAGCTTTGGTTGTCTTCCACCTGTGGGTAAAATCACTAGTGTATTATTCGATATATATATAATGGAAATCTTCGATCGTGAGTTTACCAAAAGGTTTCCTTCCATAGCATTTTATAGATTCATGCATGAAGTTTATATTGCTACTAGAATCAATTCTGAAGTAAGATTCTCATAGAAAGCTGGATATGAACTATTTCCAGAACTTAGTCTGGCTGGAAAGATCGAGTCTATTGGACCAGGTGATGAGCCCCTTCTTTGTTATGAAAAGATTCTTTTTGTAGACTCTTCAGGTAAGGTACTCGTGTGCAATCATACTGAATATTATTAGTAGCAGGGCTAGTAGGAGCAATTGCTTTACCTTCGCTTCCTTTGTTGAAAGTAGGGGTACCTTATCATCTTGGGTAGAACTCGTAAAGAGGGTCGTATCTGGTCTCTCGAGCGAATCCTTCAACCATCAGGTCCAATCGCACACTAGGATACTCTTACTATGGCAGCAACAACCAAAAAGAACTATACACCGAAGTTACGTTAGCTTCTTTCTGTTCTATCGTTCAATCCTTCTTTCTATGATAATCATTACCCACTTAAAGAAGATGTGAGGTAAGAAAGCATCTACTTTCTTCTTTAATAATCTTTCTTATAGAAATGAAATGTTTAACATATATATAGTAACGGTAATCTTACTACTCTTATTTCAAGCTATGAAGCAATGCAGAACTCTAAACTTTATCTTTATGTATCCCCCTCGGCCTTAGCATCAAACTGTAATTTCATCTCTTTCCTTCTGAGCTCTCATTGAGAATGTTCAGTCTGTAGTTGTATTACATCATTCCTTAGTGATTTAATTCTTTCTTTTACAATGTGATTTAGGCTAGACAAGTCATTGATATCAATAGGATCAGTATCAACCCATACATCTCTGTGATATACAGGTATCCTCTTGGTCTCCTGCTTAATCCCAAGCCTGACCAATGTGTCTTTCTTGATGATGTTAAGAGTGTGCCAATCAATCCGGAAGTTGGCTTCCACCGATACCAGTTCTGTACGAGATGGGTCCGCGTACTGTAACTCAAACCATTCTGGATAGACCTGGTCCC